GCTCATGTAGCTTAAATCAAAGCATGGCACTGAAGATGCTAAGATAAACCCTAAAAAGTTTCATAGGCATAAAGGTTTGGTCCTAGCCTTAGTATCAGCTTTAACCCCACTTACACATGCAAGTCTCCGCAACCCTGTGAGAATGCCCCCAACTTCCCATACGGAAATAGGGAGCCGGCATCAGGCACAATAACTTAGCCCAAAACGCCTTGCTCAGCCACACCCCCAAGGGAATTCAGCAGTGACAGACATTAAGCCATAAGTGAAAACTTGACTTAGTTAGGGTTAAGAGGGTCGGTTAAACTCGTGCCAGCCACCGCGGTTATACGAGAGACCCTAGTTGACTCACACGGCGTAAAGAGTGGTTATGGAATTACAAAACTAAAGCCGAAAGCCCCCCAGACTGTCATACGCATCCGGGGGCCAGAACTCCACTATACGAAAGTAGCTTTACCAGCGCCTACCAGAACCCACGATAGCTGGGGCACAAACTGGGATTAGATACCCCACTATGCCCAGCCATAAACCTTGATACTCTCATACAATTAGTATCCGCCAGGGAACTACGAGCACCAGCTTAAAACCCAAAGGACTTGGCGGTGCCTCAGACCCCCCTAGAGGAGCCTGTTCTAGAACCGATAACCCCCGTTAAACCTCACCACTTCTTGCCTATTCCGCCTATATACCACCGTCGCCAGCTTACCCTGTGAAGGGAAAAAAGTAAGCAAAATGGAAACTTTCCAAAACGTCAGGTCGAGGTGTAGCATACGAAGTGGGAAGAAATGGGCTACATTACCTGATACAGGATATTCACGGAAAGTCACCTGAAACGGTAATTCAAAGGTGGATTTAGCAGTAAAAGAGGAATAGAGTGCCCCTTTGAAGCCGGCTCTGAGGCGCGCACACACCGCCCGTCACTCTCCCCAAACACTTACACACCAAAGTAAATAACATCATAAAACATAACAAGGGGAGGCAAGTCGTAACATGGTAAGTGTACCGGAAGGTGCACTTGGAATAACTAGGACGTGGCCGAGATAGTTAGGCAACTCCCTTACACTGAGTCCACATCCATGCAAATTGGGTCGTCCTAAGCTAGAAAGCTAGCTCAAACATCTTAGCAAAACAAAACATTTTTTTAACTACTCATATACAAAACACCCACAAACCAAATCATTTGACTACCCCAGTACGGGCGACAAAAAAGGATCCACGAAGCCATAGACAAAGTACCGCAAGGGAAAGCTGAAAAAGAAATGAAAAAATTCATTAAAGCACAAAAAAGCAGAGACACTCCTCGTACCTTTTGCATCATGATTCAGCTAGTAAAATACTGCAAAGTGACCTCTAGTTTGTAACCCCGAAACCCGACGAGCTACTCCGGGACAGCCTATCAAGGGCCAACCCGTCTCTGTGGCAAAAGAGTGGGAAGATCCCCGAGTAGAAGCAAAAGACCTACCGAGCCGGGTTATAGCTGGTTGCCCAAATAAATGAATAAAAGTTCAGCCCCGTATAGCCCAACTCACAGCAGTTTTACTACAAAAGACAAAGAGCTATTAAGCGGGAGTTAATCAGGGGAGGTACAGCTCCCCTGATAAAGGACACAACCTTATAAAGGAGATTAAGGAACATAATCAGTAAAGGCCACAGGTCTCAGTGGGCCTGAAAGCAGCCACCCGACCAGAAAGCGTTAAAGCTCAGACCAAAATAACCCTATTATTATATTAAACACTCCAAAATCCCTAACATAAATGGGCCTTTCTATGCCCCCATAGAAGAGATTATGCTGAAATGAGTAACAAGAAGTTTGAACTTCTCCCCGCACAAGTGTAAATCGAATTAGACCCACTACCGACAATTAACGAACCCAATAACAGAGGGCCCCACATTACCGCCGTAGAAGGCCAGGAAAAACATGTCCCCCTAATCGTTAACCCCACACAGGAGTGCTAAACCAAGGAAAGACTAAAAGAAAAAAAAGGAACTCGGCAAACCTAAACCCCGCCTGTTTACCAAAAACATCGCCTCTTGCCAACTCTATTGTATAAGAGGTCCCACCTGCCCTGTGACCAAAAGTTTAACGGCCGCGGTATCCTAACCGTGCGAAGGTAGCGCAATCAATTGCCTTTTAAATGAAGGCCTGTATGAATGGTATAACGAGGGTTTAACTGTCTCTTTTTTCCAGTCAGTTAAATTGATCTGTCCGTGCAGAAGCGGACATAATTATACAAGACGAGAAGACCCTATGGAGCTTTAGACACTAACCAACCATGAAAAGCAATAAATTACATATACCCCAAACACCCATGGGCCTGGCATAATAGTCTTAGGTTGGGGCGACCACGGGAGATAACAAAGCTCCCGAGCAGATCAGGGAAATCCTGAAACTAAGAGTTACAACTCTAAGTCACAAAAATTTTGACTGAAATGATCCGGCCAAAGCCGATTAACGAACCAAGTTACCCTAGGGATAACAGCGCAATCCCCTTTCAGAGTCCATATCGACAAGGGGGTTTACGACCTCGATGTTGGATCAGGACATCCTAATGGTGCAGCCGCTATTAAGGGTTCGTTTGTTCAACGATTAAAGTCCTACGTGATCTGAGTTCAGACCGGAGTAATCCAGGTCGGTTTCTATCTGTAAAGCAACCACCCCTAGTACGAAAGGACCGGGGTGGGGAGGCCCATGTTAATAACAAGCCTCCCATCTACCTGTTGAAAACAGCTAAAACAGACAAAGATGGGCACCCCCCAGACCCGCGACCAGGGTCACGAAATAATTCGCGCTAGGGTGGCAGAGCCCGGTAAATGCAGAAAGCCTAAGCCTTTCATACCGGAGGTTCAAATCCTCCCCCTAACTATGCTAAGCACCATCATCACCCACATTATTAACCCTTTAGCTTACATTGTGCCCGTACTATTAGCAGTTGCCTTCTTAACCCTTGTCGAACGAAAAGTTCTAGGCTATATACAACTACGAAAAGGCCCTAACGTAGTTGGTCCTTACGGACTACTTCAGCCAATTGCAGACGGAGTTAAACTATTTATCAAAGAGCCCATCCGACCGTCCACCTCCTCCCCCTTTTTATTTTTAGCTACCCCCACTCTCGCACTTACCCTAGCACTCACCTTATGAGCTCCCCTCCCCATGCCCTACCCTGTTACAGATTTAAACTTAAGCATACTATTTATTCTAGCACTATCAAGCTTGGCCGTATACTCTATTTTAGGCTCAGGATGAGCATCTAACTCCAAATATGCACTAATTGGTGCTCTTCGAGCAGTAGCTCAAACCATTTCATATGAAGTAGCACTAGGACTAATTCTCCTCTCAACAATTGTATTTACAGGAGGATTTACCTTAACTATGTTTAGCGTAACGCAAGAAAGCATTTGACTCCTAGCCCCAGCCTGGCCCCTAGCAGCAATATGATTTGTCTCTACACTAGCCGAAACAAACCGAGCCCCCTTTGACCTCACCGAAGGAGAATCCGAATTAGTATCAGGATTTAATGTAGAATACGCAGGAGGCCCTTTCGCACTATTCTTCCTAGCAGAATACGCCAACATCCTATTCATAAATACCTTATCAGCTATTCTATTTATAGGAGCCACCAACCTGCCTTCACTACCAGAATTCACCACCATCAACATTATAATCAAAGCCGCCCTATTATCCGCCCTATTTTTATGAGTACGAGCCTCATACCCACGATTCCGTTATGATCAACTCATACACCTCGTATGAAAAAACTTTCTACCACTAACACTAGCACTTATCATATGACACACCGCAATCCCCCTAGCCACTGCAGGGTTACCCCCTCAATTATAACGGAACTGTGCCTGAACGCTTAAGGGACACTTTGATAGAGTGAACCACAGGGGTTAAACTCCCCTCAGCTCCTTAGAAATAAGGGAATTGAACCCCTCCCACGGAGATCAAAACTCCGAGTGCTCCCTCTACACCACTTTCTAGTAAGGTCAGCTAAATAAGCTTTTGGGCCCATACCCCAAACATGTTGGTTAAAACCCTTCCCATACTAATGAACCCCTACGTACTCAGCATTCTCCTCATAAGCCTAGGACTAGGAACCACCCTTACCTTTATAAGCTCCCACTGATTACTGGCATGAATAGGATTAGAAATCAACACCCTAGCCATCATCCCATTAATAGCCCAAAAACACCACCCACGAGCAGTAGAAGCTACAACCAAGTACTTCCTAGTCCAAGCAACAGCAGCAGCCATAATCCTATTTGCCGCTTCTTCCAACGCATGAATTTGTGGACAATGAGACATTAACCAAATATCACACCCAATTACCTCAACCATTACTATAACAGCCCTAGCACTAAAAATTGGTCTAGCCCCCCTCCACCTTTGACTCCCAGAAGTCCTTCAAGGGATCACCTTAACAACAGGAATAATTTTATCAACCTGACAAAAACTAGCCCCACTAGCCCTCATTATTCAGACAGCCAACAATACCCATCCATTTCTACTCACAGCACTAGCATTATGCTCAACCCTAGTTGGAGGCTGAGGAGGCTTAAATCAAACCCAACTACGAAAAATTCTAGCCTACTCATCTATTGCCCACCTAGGATGAATAATCCTTGTTTCCCAAATAGCCCCTCAAATAACTCTTATTGCTCTAATTACATATATTGTAATAACCACCGCAGCTTTCCTTATGTTAAACAACATTAACTCAACAAAAATCATCACCCTGGCCTCCGCTTGAACCAAAGCCCCCACACTCACAGCACTCACCTGTTTAGTAATGTTATCACTAGGAGGACTCCCCCCTCTAACAGGATTTATACCTAAATGACTTATTATTCAAGAACTAGCCAATCAAGGACTTACCCCCACAGCAACTATTATTGCACTAACCGCACTACTAAGCCTCTACTTCTATCTACGCTTAACCCACGCCCTGACCCTTACCCTCTCCCCCCAAACCACAAACACCACCACCCCTTGACGCACCCCAACAAAACATCCAACCCTTGCACTATCACTATTTACCATCTTAGCAACATGCTTACTCCCTATTACACCCACTGTCTTCACCTTATTAATTTAGGAACTTAGGATAGAACCAAGACCATGAGCCTTCAAAGCTCCAAGCAGGAGTGAAAATCTCCTAGTCCCTGATTAAGACTTGCAGGATTTTATCCTACATCACCTGAATGCAACTCAGACACTTTAATTAAGCTAAAGCCTTTCTAGGCAGGAAGGCCTCGATCCTACAAACTCTTAGTTAACAGCTAAGCGCCCTAACCAGCGAGCATCCACCTACTTTCCCCGCCGTATCAAAAAAGGCGGGGAAAGCCCCGGCAAACGTTTAATTTGCGTCTTCAGGTTTGCAACCTGACATGAACTTCACCACAGAGCTTGGTAGAAAGAGGACTTAAACCTCTGTTATCGGAGCTACAATCCGCCGCCTGGGCCCTCGGCCAAACTACCTGTGGCAATCACACGTTGATTTTTCTCAACCAATCATAAAGACATTGGCACCCTTTATTTAGTATTTGGTGCCTGAGCAGGAATAGTAGGAACTGCACTAAGCCTTTTAATCCGAGCAGAACTCAGCCAACCAGGAGCACTACTAGGAGATGACCAAATCTACAATGTTATTGTTACCGCTCACGCATTCGTAATAATTTTCTTTATAGTAATGCCCATCCTCATCGGCGGTTTCGGGAACTGACTAGTGCCACTTATACTTGGGGCGCCTGACATGGCATTCCCACGAATAAATAATATAAGTTTCTGACTCCTACCCCCCTCATTTCTTCTTTTACTTGCTTCGTCTGGAGTTGAGGCAGGGGCAGGAACTGGATGAACAGTATACCCACCCTTAGCTGGAAACTTAGCCCATGCAGGAGCATCAGTAGACCTCACCATCTTCTCACTGCATTTAGCAGGAATCTCTTCTATTTTAGGAGCCATTAATTTTATCACCACAATTATCAATATAAAACCACCCGCAATCTCACAATACCAGACACCCCTATTCGTCTGAGCCGTGTTGATCACAGCAGTACTCTTACTCCTGTCGTTACCAGTATTAGCCGCCGGAATTACAATACTCCTCACAGATCGAAACCTAAATACTACTTTCTTCGATCCAGCAGGAGGAGGAGACCCAATTTTATATCAACACCTATTCTGATTCTTCGGGCACCCTGAAGTGTATATTTTAATTCTCCCAGGATTTGGAATCATCTCACACATTGTAGCCTACTACGCAGGAAAAAAAGAACCTTTCGGCTATATAGGAATAGTATGAGCTATAATAGCTATTGGACTTCTAGGGTTTATCGTCTGGGGCCACCACATATTTACAGTGGGTATGGACGTTGACACCCGAGCCTACTTTACATCTGCCACAATAATCATCGCTATTCCCACAGGTGTTAAAGTATTCAGCTGGCTTGCCACTTTACATGGGGGCGCAATTAAATGAGAAACACCTATACTATGAGCCCTAGGGTTTATCTTTCTATTTACAGTTGGTGGACTCACAGGTATTGTACTAGCTAACTCGTCACTCGATATTGTTCTCCACGACACATATTACGTAGTAGCACATTTTCACTACGTTCTATCTATAGGCGCTGTATTTGCCATCGTAGCAGCATTTGTTCACTGATTCCCACTATTTACAGGATACACTTTACACAGCACCTGAACAAAAATTCATTTCGGTGTGATGTTTGTAGGTGTCAACCTTACCTTCTTCCCACAACATTTCCTTGGCTTAGCAGGAATACCCCGACGCTACTCCGACTACCCAGACGCATACACCCTTTGGAACACAGTATCCTCAATTGGATCACTAATCTCCCTAGTAGCGGTTATTATATTCCTTTTCATTATTTGAGAAGCATTCGCCGCTAAGCGAGAAGTAGCATCAGTAGAATTAACTATTACAAACGTAGAATGACTTCATGGCTGCCCCCCTCCCTACCACACCTATGAAGAACCTGCATTCGTCCAAGTAAAATAACGAGAAAGGAGGGAATCGAACCCCCATAAAAAGGGTTTCAAGCCAAACCACATGGGCCACTCTGCTACTTTCTTAAATAAGGCACTAGTAAAACTATTACCCCCGCCTTGTCAAGACGGAATCGTAGGTTAAAACCCTGCGTGCCTTACCCCAGAGCTTAATGGCACATCCCTCCCAACTAGGATTGCAAGACGCGGCCTCTCCTGTTATAGAAGAACTCTTACACTTTCACGACCACGCACTAATAATTGTATTCCTAATTAGCACCTTAGTCCTCTACATTCTAGTAGCCATGGTCTCCACTAAACTCACCAACAAATATATTCTAGACTCCCAAGAAATTGAAATTGTATGAACCATTTTACCTGCTATTATCTTAATTCTAATTGCACTTCCCTCCCTACGAATCTTATACCTAATAGATGAAATCAATGACCCCCACCTGACGATTAAAGCTATGGGCCATCAATGATACTGAAGTTATGAGTACACAGACTACGAAGACCTTGGTTTTGACTCATATATAATCCCCACCCAAGACCTTGTACCCGGACAATTTCGATTACTAGAAACCGACCACCGAATAGTAGTCCCTATAGAATCCCCCGTTCGTATCCTTGTTTCAGCTGAAGATGTACTCCACTCATGAGCCGTGCCAGCCCTAGGAGTTAAAATAGATGCAGTACCCGGACGTTTAAACCAAACTGCTTTTATCACCTCCCGCCCCGGCGTATTCTATGGCCAATGTTCTGAAATTTGCGGAGCAAACCACAGTTTTATACCAATCGTAGTAGAAGCCGTCCCTTTAGAACACTTTGAAAACTGATCATCATTAATAATTGAAGACAACTCATTAGGAAGCTAAAAGGTGTTAGCGTCAGCCTTTTAAGCTGAAGTTTGGTGATTCCGCCCCACCTCTAGTGACATGCCTCAATTAAACCCCGCTCCTTGATTTATAATCCTCCTTCTCTCATGAGTAACTTTTCTAATTATTCTTCCCCCAAAAGTTTTAGCCCACGAATTTAGCAACGAACCTACTATTATAGGGGCCGAAAAATCTAAACCTGAATCTTGAAACTGACCATGATACTAAGCTTTTTTGACCAATTTATAAGCCCTACCTACATAGGAATTCCACTCATTGCACTAGCAATTACCCTCCCATGAATCCTTTATCCAACTCCTACCTCACGATGAATCAACAACCGCCTACTCACCCTCCAAGGCTGATTTATCAACCGCTTAAGCCAACAAATTTTCCTTCCCATTAACCAAGGGGGCCATAAGTGAGCTGTCCTACTCACATCATTAATAATTTTCTTAATTACACTCAATATGCTAGGCCTACTACCTTATACATTTACACCAACAACTCAGCTCTCTCTTAACATAGCATTTGCAGTACCACTATGATTAGCCACTGTAATTATTGGTATACGCAATCAACCAACTGCAGCACTTGGACATCTACTTCCAGAAGGAACACCAACCCCGCTAATTCCCGTACTAATCATTATCGAAACTATTAGCCTATTTATTCGCCCCCTTGCACTAGGCGTTCGACTAACTGCTAATCTTACTGCAGGTCATTTATTAATTCAACTAATTGCAACAGCAGCATTCGTGTTACTCCCAATAATGCCTACCGTGGCCATCCTAACAGCCACCGTATTATTTCTTCTCACCCTGCTAGAAGTCGCCGTAGCAATAATCCAAGCATACGTCTTCGTCCTCTTATTAAGCCTTTACTTACAAGAAAACGTCTAATGGCCCACCAAGCACACGCATTCCACATAGTAGACCCCAGCCCTTGACCACTAACCGGCGCAATTGGCGCCCTACTACTTACATCCGGCACTGCAATCTGATTTCACTTCCACTCAACCACTTTAGCAACATTAGGATTAATCCTGACAATCCTTACTATATACCAATGATGACGAGATATTGTTCGAGAAGGGACATTCCAAGGTCACCACACCCCTCCCGTCCAAAAAGGCCTCCGATACGGGATAATTTTATTCATTACATCAGAAGTATTCTTTTTTGCAGGATTTTTCTGAGCATTCTATCACTCCAGTCTCGCACCAACCCCTGAGCTAGGAGGTTGCTGACCTCCCACAGGAATCACAACTTTAGACCCTTTCGAAGTGCCACTCCTAAATACAGCAGTCCTACTAGCATCCGGCGTAACCGTTACATGAGCCCATCACAGTTTGATAGAGGGGGAGCGAAAACAAGCAATCCAATCCCTCACACTCACCATCCTACTAGGATTTTATTTCACCTTTCTTCAAGGCATAGAATACTACGAAGCCCCATTCACCATCGCAGACGGAGTCTACGGGTCAACATTCTTTGTAGCCACAGGCTTCCACGGCCTCCACGTAATCATTGGCTCAACATTTTTAGCTGTCTGCCTCCTACGCCAAGTTCTCTACCACTTCACTTCAAATCACCACTTCGGCTTTGAAGCTGCCGCTTGATACTGACACTTTGTTGACGTAGTATGACTATTCCTATACGTCTCAATTTACTGATGAGGATCATAATCTTTTTAGTATAAAGACAATACAAATGGCTTCCAACCATTTAATCTTAGTTAAAATCTAAGAAAAGATAATGAACCTAATTACAACAGTTCTATTAATCTCAACTACTTTATCATTAGTATTAATAGCAGTTTCTTTCTGACTTCCCCAAATAAATCCAGATGCAGAAAAACTCTCCCCTTACGAATGCGGGTTCGACCCCTTAGGCTCCGCCCGCCTTCCATTTTCAATACGATTCTTTTTAGTGGCTATCCTCTTCCTCTTATTTGATCTAGAAATCGCCCTACTCCTCCCCCTTCCATGAGGAAATCAACTTCAAGAACCAAAAACCACCTTAATCTGGGCCATTTTAGTAATCGGCTTACTAACACTGGGGTTAATCTATGAATGACTTCAAGGAGGCTTAGAGTGGGCCGAATAGAGGATTAGTCCAATAAAGACTTCTAATTTCGGCTTAGACAATTATGGTGAAACTCCATAATCCTCTTATGACCCCAACACACTTCAGCTTTACCACAGCATTCATTCTAGGCCTTATGGGGGTGGCATTCCACCGAACCCATTTATTATCCGCCCTTCTCTGCTTGGAGGGAATAATACTCTCACTTTTTATTGCCCTCTCAGTCTGATCTTTACAGATAGGTGTAACAAATTTCACCCCAGCACCAATAATATTACTAGCCTTCTCAGCCTGTGAAGCCAGCGCAGGACTAGCCCTTCTAGTAGCTACAGCCCGGACTCACGGCACAGACCGCCTACAAAATCTAAACTTATTACAATGCTAAAAATCCTCATCCCAACTCTCATACTATTCCCTACAATTTGACTAACCCCTAAAAAATGATTATGAAGCTCTGCAACATCTCATAGCCTCATTATTGCTTTACTAAGCTTTAACTGATTAAACTGAGCCTCGGAAACAGCATGAAGCACTTCAAACAACTATATGGCCACAGACCCCCTCTCAACCCCACTCCTAATCCTATCCTGCTGACTTCTCCCACTAATAATTCTTGCAAGCCAAAATCATATAGCCACCGAACCCTTAAACCGCCAACGAGTTTACATCTCACTGTTAACCTCCCTCCAATTCTTCCTAATCCTAGCATTCGGAGCAACCGATATCCTTATGTTTTATATTATATTCGAAGCGACCCTGATCCCCACACTAATTCTGATTACTCGATGAGGAAACCAAGCCGAACGCCTCAATGCCGGAACATATTTTTTATTTTATACACTAGCAGGCTCTCTCCCCCTCCTAGTCGCCCTCCTCCTCTTACAAAACGAAGCTGGCACCCTCTCGCTTCTAACCCTTCAATACGGCAAGCCCCTTCTCCTTACCTCATGAAGTAATAAAGTCTGATGGGCCGGCTGCCTCATCGCCTTCCTGGTCAAAATGCCCCTATACGGCATCCACCTTTGACTCCCCAAAGCCCACGTAGAAGCCCCAATTGCAGGCTCTATAGTACTAGCCGCCGTCCTACTAAAACTGGGAGGTTACGGTATAATACGAATAATGCTTTTACTTGACCCACTCTCAAAAGAACTGGCCTACCCATTCCTCGCCTTGGCCCTCTGAGGCGTAATCATAGCAGGCTCCATCTGCCTCCGCCAAACAGACCTAAAGTCTTTAATTGCTTATTCTTCAGTCAGCCACATGGGCCTTGTGGCCGGCGGGATTCTGATCCAAACCCCTTGAGGCTTTACAGGCGCCCTTATCCTAATAATCGCCCACGGTCTTGCCTCCTCAGCTCTCTTCTGTCTCGCCAACACCTCCTATGAGCGAACCCACAGCCGTACAATAGTCCTCTCACGGGGCTTACAAACGATCCTGCCTTTAATGGCCACATGATGATTTATTGGCACCCTTGCAAACCTTGCCCTGCCCCCTCTCCCAACATTTTGAGAGAAACTAATAATCATTACCTCATTATTCAATTGATCCCCCTGAACCTTAATCTTGGCAGGTACCGGCACCCTAATTACCGCAGGCTACTCCCTATACATGTTCCTTATAACCCAACGGGGCCCCACCCCTGCTCACATCCTCACAATTGACCCCTCCCACACCCGTGAACACCTCCTTATAGCGCTTCACCTGATCCCACTCCTACTCTTGATTGCAAAACCGGAGCTAATGTGAGGCTGATGTGCCTGTGAGCATAGTTTAACAAAAACGTCAGATTGTGATTCTGAAAATAGAAGTTAAAATCTTCTTGCCCACCGAGGATGGCTCGACAGCAGTAAAGATTGCTAATCCTTCACCCCCTTGGTTAAACTCCAAGGCTTCCTCGCCCCCGCTATTAAAGGATAACAGTCATCCATTGGTCTTAGGAACCAAAAACTCTTGGTGCAAATCCAAGTAATAGCTATGTTAACAACCACCATCCTTACTTCCTCACTAACTCTAATCTTTTTCCTATTGGCTTATCCACTCTTCACAACAATAAGCCCAACTCCTGTAAAAGAAGACTGAGCAATTACACATGTGAAAACCGCAGTTAGCACTGCCTTCATAATTAGCCTTTTACCAGCATTCATTTTTATAGACCAAGGCCTCGAAGTAATCGTAACAAACTGACACTGAATAAATACATCAACATTCAATATTAATATCAGCCTAAAATTTGATTACTATTCAATTACTTTCACACCTATTGCCCTATATGTAACCTGATCAATTCTAGAATTTGCTGCGTGATACATACACGAAGACCCCTACATAAACCGTTTCTTTAAATACCTACTCACTTTCCTCATTGCAATAATTATTCTAGTCACAGCCAACAACATATTTCAACTATTTATTGGTTGAGAGGGCGTAGGAATCATATCCTTCCTGCTTATTGGATGATGATACGGCCGAACCGATGCCAACACCGCCGCCCTCCAAGCAGTAATTTATAACCGAGTTGGAGATATCGGCTTAATTATAACTATAGCATGATTTGCTACTAAAATTAATTCATGAGAAATTCAACAGATCTTTTCTTTATCCCACAACTTTAACACAACCCTACCCGCCCTGGGCCTAATCATTGCCGCAACAGGTAAATCAGCACAATTTGGACTTCACCCATGACTCCCTTCCGCGATAGAAGGCCCTACCCCAGTATCCGCCCTACTACATTCAAGTACGATAGTCGTAGCTGGAATTTTTCTCCTTATCCGCCTCCACCCATTTATAGAATCTAACAAAACTATTCTCACCATTTGTCTTTGCTTAGGAGCACTAACCACGCTATTTACAGCTACATGCGCTCTAACCCAAAACGATATTAAAAAAATTGTAGCATTCTCAACTTCCAGCCAACTTGGACTTATAATAGTTACAATCGGCCTCAACCAGCCCCAATTGGCCTTCCTACATATTTGCACACATGCATTCTTTAAAGCAATACTATTCTTATGCTCAGGGTCTATTATCCACAGCCTCAACGATGAACAAGATATCCGAAAAATAGGAGGACTCCACAACCTAGCACCATTTACCTCAACATGTATAACAATTGGAAGCCTAGCCCTTACAGGAACTCCCTTCCTAGCCGGATTTTTCTCCAAAGACGCAATCATTGAAGCCTTAAATACCTCACATCTCAACGCCTGAGCCCTTATTCTTACTTTAATCGCAACTTCCTTCACAGCCGCCTACAGCCTACGAGTCATTTTCTTTGTATCAATAGGCACCCCCCGATTCCTCCCATTATCACCTATTAATGAAAACGACCCAAAAGTCATTAATCCTATTAAACGACTCGCCTGAGGAAGCATTATCGCAGGATTTATCCTAACATCAAACATAGTGCCAATAAACACCCCCATTATAACTATACCCCCCCTACTTAAACTAGGGGCCATCATCGTCACCCTAATAGGACTCCTAACAGCCATAGAACTGGCTAACTTAACTTCAAAACAACTAAAAACCACACCTAACATTAAACTCCATAACTTCTCAAACGCCTTAGGCTACTTCCCAACTACCGTACACCGACTAGTGCCAAAACTTAGCCTCACATTAGGACAAACCCTAGCTAACCAAATAGCCGACCAAACATGACTTGAAGCATCAGGGCCCAAAGGATTATCATCAACACAACTAAAAATATCTTCCCTCACAAGCGATGCACAACAAGGAATAATTAAAACCTACCTAACCACATTCCTTATTACACTTACACTGGCCATCCTCATTACCCTAATCTAAACAGCCCGCAAAGCTCCCCGACTCACCCCCCGAACAAGCTCTAACACTACAAACAAGCTTAACAATAAAACCGAAGCACAAATTACCAACAGCCCCCCTCCTACAGAATATATCACACCAACCCCTCCAACATCCTCAGAAAGCACAAAAAACTCTTTACAAACCCCCACTACTGGCAACAAAAAATCATATCACCCGCTACTAAAATATGCTACACCAACCCCCACCCCTACCAAATAAAACATCACATATTCCAACACAGAGACATCCCATCATCCCTCAGGATGAGGCTCCGCTGCCAAAGCAGCCGAATAAGCGAATACAACTAACATACCCCCCAAATAAATCAAGAAAAGCACAACCGCCAAAAAAGAAGCCCCACATCCTACTAAAATGGCACACCCAGCCCCCGCAACAACAACCAAACCTAACGCCGCAAAATAAGGTGCAGGATTAGACGCCACCCCCACCAAACCTAAAATCAACAAAAACAACCACACACAAAAAAGATATGACATAATTTTCACCTGGACTCTAACCAAGACCAATGACTCGAAAAACCACCGTTGTTATTCAACTATGAAAACCCTAATGGCAAGCCTACGAAAAACCCACCCCCTACTTAAAATTGCAAACGACGCAGTAATTGACCTTCCAGCCCCATCAAACATTTCCGTATGATGAAACTTTGGATCACTACTAGGATTATGCTTAGCAACACAAATCCTTACAGGCTTATTCTTGGCTATACATTATACTTCTGATATCGCCACTGCATTCTCATCAGTCGCCCACATCTGCCGAGATGTAAATTACGGATGATTAATCCGAAACATACATGCAAACGGAGCATCATTCTTCTTTATCTGTATCTACGCACACATCGCTCGAGGCCTTTACTATGGATCATACCTATACATAGAAACATGAAACATTGGCGTAGTGCTCCTCCTACTAGTCATAATAACAGCCTTTGTAGGATATGTACTACCATGAGGACAGATATCCTTCTGAGGTGCAACCGTCATTACTAACCTTCTCTCCGCAATTCCATACGTCGGCAATGAACTAGTACAATGAATCTGAGGCGGCTTTTCTGTAGATAACGCCACTTTAACCCGATTCTTCGCCTTCCACTTCTTATTCCCCTTCGTAATCGCAGGGGTAACTATCCTCCACTTATTATTCCTCCACGAGACCGGATCAAACAACCCAGCAGGACTAAACTCCGACGCAGATAAAATTGCATTCCACCCATACTTTTCATACAAAGACCTGTTAGGGTTTGCAGTTATACTATTAGCACTAACCTCACTAGCCCTGTTCTCTCCAAACCTTTTAGGAGACCCAGACAATTTTACCCCCGCCAACCCACTAGTTACACCCCCCCACATTAAACCAGAGTGATACTTCCTCTTTGCATACGCCATTTTACGATCTATCCCTAATAAATTAGGAGGAGTACTAGCACTGTTATTCTCCATCCTCGTATTAATGGTAGTACCCATTCTGCACACCTCTAAACAACGAGGGCTAACATTCCGTCCCCTCACACAATTCTTATTCTGAACCTTAGTCGCCGACGTGATTATCCTAACATGAATCGGAGGAATACCTGTTGAACACCCCTTCATCATTATCGGTCAAATCGCATCAATACTTTACTTCGCCCTATTCCTCATCCTTTCCCCATTAGCAGGATGATTGGAAAACAAAGCTCTTAACTGAAACTGCCCCAGTAGCTTAAATAAAAGCGCCGGTCTTGTAATCCAGAAACGGGGGTTCAAATCCCCCCTGAGGCCCAAAGAGAAGAGAATTAAACTTCCACCACTTACTACCAAAGCTAGCATTCTAAACTTAAACTATTCTCTGATACATAACTTTTTTGTCCCCGAAACCTGACAGTTAATACATTCAACCAATCATGGGTACAATAAAAACATATAAATGCAAACATACACCTACAATACCACATAATAATGAGCCAAAACAGATATGTATACACATAAATAATGGCACTAATACATACCGCATATAATACATACTATGCATTATATTACATATATAATGGTACTAATACATACTATGCATTATATTACATATATAATGGTACTAATACATACTATGCATTATATTACATATATAATGGTACTAATACATACTATGCATTATATTACATATATAATGGTACTAATACATACTATGCATTATATTACATATATAATGGTACTAATACATACTATGCATTATATTACATACACTATGGTACTCCTACCACCTGAAGAAATTACTATCATGAATCTAAGTCCTAACTTTATATATATATCAACAAAATAGCCTTCAATGACTAAGCAAGCAAGCTTAAACCCTAAGACATCCATAAAGCATAAAGATAATACTTAGAAAAAAATTAAGGACACCCGGATATATCGTAAAATCCACACTACTTTAGACCAACATTTTCTATGCGTTCCTCAGCATTACTCGGTGTTCCCTTATTTAATGTAGTAAGAAACCACCAACCAGCTTCAATAGCGCATATCATGCATGATAAGATCAGGGACAACTATTGTGGGGGTTTCACAGAATGAACTATTACTGGCATCTGGTTCCTACTTCAGGGCCCCACTTCCCTTGATCCCCCCTGCATGCGCGTTTGCGCATAAGTTAATGGTGGAGTACTAATTATCCTGTCACTCACCATGCCGAGCGTTCACTTAGTAGGCATTTGGTATTTTTTTTTCGGCTTACTTTCACTTTGCATTTGACGAGTCCTTCCTAATGTTAACATCTTAAGGTTGAACATTTTCCTTGCTTGCAAGTGCTAAATATCCAATACTTCATCAACATTGATAGAAGAGTTGCATAAGTGATATCAGGTACATAAAGTACTATCCATTACTCCACAACCCCCTATCACAGTGCCCCCCCTGCCTCTGAAATCAAACTTTTTCGCGCGTATAAACCCCCTTACCCCCTACGACCCAGACAAGCCTATTTTTCTCTGTCAAACCCCGAAACCAGGAAAGACCGGACTGGTGTCATCTAGCAAGTTCCGTTTATGTGCTAGTCTTATAGTGCTGCAAAAATGCAATTTCGTTTA